ACGGAATGAGTTTTTTTCTATTTGCTTGATCAATAACTACAATACAAATTCTAACTATTGATTGGTTGGTGAGAATCGAGGCTTAATTTGGACTGAAAGTCTATTCATATATTCATAATTATTAATTATTTCGAAACATATAGTTTTTTCGAATTACCATTTTGGATAACAAATTAGATTGGCCAAATAATTGTACCTACATCAATCCACACCCATTAGAATTTAATTCAATTAAGAACGTATCATAAAAAAAAAGAGGGTAACTAAACTTTTTTTCCTGGTCAGGTCAATAAGGTCATGAAACATTTTCATTTATTTATTTCTTATTTTACACATAATGGATTTACCTGGACCAATACATGATTTTCTTTTAGTCTTTCTGGGATCAGGTCTTATATTAGGAGGTCTAGGAGTGGTATTACTTAACAATCCAATTTATTCTGCCTTTTCATTAGGATTGGTTCTTGTTTGCATATCCTTATTCTATATTTCAGCAAACTCCCATTTTGTAGCTGCTGCACAGCTCCTTATTTACGTGGGAGCTATAAATATTTTAATCATATTTGCAGTGATGTTCATGAATAATTCAGGATATTCCAAAGATTCAAATCTTTGGACCGTTGGGGATAGGGTTACTTCGATGGTTTGTACAAGTCTTTTTGTTTCACTAATTACTACTATTCCAGATACGTCATGGTACGGGATTATTTGGACTACAAGATCAAACCAGATTATAGAGCAAGATTTAATAAGTAATAGTCAACAAATTGGCATTCATTTATCAACAGATTTTTTTCTTCCATTTGAACTCATTTCGATAATTCTTTTAGTTGCTTTGATAGGTGCAATTGCTGTGGCTCGTCAGTAATAAATCTTTAGAACTAGCAATCCAAATAAAACTTTGTTCTATGTTATCACATCCATTTCCCTTCAAGTCTAGTTGAAGATTGTTCATGTATGAAATAGAAATGCTTTTAGTTCGATTTATTACCAATAATTATTTCTTTGTCTTTGTTCCGTACTTGTTATAGTCTAGTCAATGGAATCGGTTGAATTGTTGTTCATATTGAAATGAATCGAGATTTATATTTATAAGGAGTTGGTCAATGATGCTCGAACATGTACTTGTTTTGAGTGCCTATTTATTTTCTATCGGTATCTATGGATTGATCACCAGCCGAAATATGGTTAGAGCCCTTATGTGTCTTGAACTTATACTGAATGCGGTTAATATGAATTTCGTAACATTTTCTGATTTTTTTGATAGTCGGCAATTAATAGGAGACATTTTCTCCGTTTTTGTTATAGCTATTGCAGCCGCTGAAGCAGCTATTGGACCAGCTATTGTTTCGTCAATTTATCGTAATAGAAAATCAACTCGTATCAATCAATCGAATTTGTTGAATAAGTAGTATTAATCATAGAAATTATAATATTCATCAAATAGAAATTAAAAATTATAATATTAATTCCAATTAGCATGTATGATACGTAATGTATGATCCTGTTTGCGAAAACGTAAGAAATCAAAGTATCTTGGCCCTCTCTGATGAGCCGATCCAGGAGTAGATTGATTAGAAAAATTCTGGTAAATCATTGATTCATCTGGTGTCTAAATATATGATTCATTTACTAGATCGAAAATTTATGACGTTCAAAAATTTATAGATCCAATGTCACATTCAGTAAAGATTTATGATACATGTATAGGGTGTACTCAATGTGTCCGAGCCTGCCCTACAGATGTATTAGAAATGATACCTTGGGACGGATGTAAAGCTAAGCAAATTGCTTCTGCTCCCAGAACAGAGGACTGTGTCGGGTGTAAGAGATGTGAATCTGCCTGTCCAACAGATTTCTTGAGTGTTCGGGTTTATTTATGGCATGAAACAACTCGCAGCATGGGTCTAGCTTATTGATACGTTCCCAAAAACTCCACGCGAATCCATTTGATTTTTTTTACCGACAAAAACTTGTGCTCGAAAATAATATATTTTTATTTTCGAGTACGGGTTTTTCTGGTCCAAGTGTATCTTGTCTTTACCACGAATTATTTTCCTTGGTTAACAATAATTGTAGTTTTGCCGATATCCGCGGGTTCATTAATTTTCTTTCTCCCTCATAGAGGGAATAGGATAATTAGATGGTATACTATATGTATATGTATTTTAGAACTCCTTCTAACGACCTATGCATTCGGTTATCATTTCCAATTGGACGATCCATTAATCCAACTGGCGGAGGATTATAAATGGATCAATTTTTTTGATTTTTACTGGCGATTAGGAATAGATGGACTTTCTATAGGACCCATTTTACTGACAGGATTTATCACCACTTTAGCTACTTTAGCGGCCTGGCCAGTTACTCGAGATTCCCGATTATTCCATTTCCTGATGTTAGCAATGTACAGCGGTCAAATAGGATTATTTTCTTCTCGAGACCTTTTACTTTTTTTCATCATGTGGGAGTTAGAATTAATTCCTGTTTATCTACTTCT